ATTCGATAGACGGCTCATTGGGATAGATATAGATGAACAATACCCCCCCTGGAACCGTATAGGAAGTTTTCTCCTCGTACGGCTCGAGAAAAAATGATTTAATTCGAAGTTTTGCCTATGTATCTAATTCTAATAAATAATAAATTAAATGACAAATGGACTTATAAAATGAATATCAATTAGACTATGATTTCAGTCTTTTTCTTCTTGAAAAATGAAAAAGAAACAGTTCGTACTCATAACTCAAATCGGATAACTCTTAAATAGCTCAAAGGAAAATCTTTAGTCAATTTCATTTATTGAGTAGTCTTTACTCCCTTTCGTTTATCCCGGTTAAACTATTTCAAATTCTATTTGGATTCTTTAGTCGGATCCAGTTATTGAGACTATCGAGAGAATTAACAATTACAAAGGGTGTTTCCTTGTTTTTAAACCCTTTATTCTTATTTTTAATCATTGGGTTTAGACATTACTTCGGTGCTTCTTAATCCTTTCAAAGTGGTAGCAACATACCCTTTTTGATTTCTTTCTATCAAAGAATCCTATGGATGGTTGATTCTAGCATGATACACGTTGAATCGAAAATTTTGGATCAATTTCAACAAGTTTTGCTTTTGAATTGGAAACTTGCTCGAATTGGATCCTTTCAATTTTCCATATATTTACGAAGTTGTTCCAGTTGATTGGCATTAACCCTAGATCCTTGCCCCTGAGAAATGAATTAATACTTTCTGTTCGAGCTCCATCATGGACTATTTACATTACAACCCGACAAAAAATGAAGGGTTCAAGTGTAACAGAACAAACAATGTCGAGCCAAGAGCACCTCATTCCTAGACAAATTTAAAATGATGGATGTAAAAATCCACAATGGGTCATATCCTTCAAGTCGCACGTTGCTTTCTACCACATCGTTTCAAACGAAGTTTTACCATAACATTCCTCTAATTTGGAACCGGTATACCGGTATGGAATTGATTCAATCATGGAATCATGAATAGTCATCGGTTCAGCTGTCCATAGACATCGTAATCTATACCTTTTCTTCTATATATGAATATATGAAACAAGATTTTTCTGAAAAAATCTTAGTAAGACAACATTTTGAACATATTTAACATACTAATTACTAATAGAATATATAGATAATAGAAAGAAAAAAGAAATCTATATATAGAAATATATAAATAAAATAATTAAATTAAAATAATATTAATTTATATTAATAATAATTATAGATATATATTAATATAAATAAAAATGAATAAGTTTTTGAATCTACATTTTCAAGTGACTTAATAGGATAAATTCAATGATTTTCTACTTTTTCAAAGATTCCAAATCATTAAAAATTTTTCTAAGTGAAATTCACTATTTAATTTAAATTAAACATCATTATTTAATTTGATTGGATTTGAAGAAAATTGGACAAAAAGCATCGCCTTTGATCTTTATAGGAAGATCAGTCTTTCTTTTTGAATTGACTCATCACTAATTTCAAATAAAAATTTGAAATAGATCAAAGAAAAAAAGAAAGAAATCCATTTTTTTTCATGAGAATGAGATGTAGAAAAAATAATGTAAGTTAAGATTTGAATTTTGATTTTTTTAATAAGATTACGAAAATCAAAATCAAAAAAAAATAGGGAAGGTTTCTCATATCTATCAGATAGACTGAACAATTGTCACTGTTTGTTATAGATATAGTATAAATACCATACTATAGAACATGGAACTTGATCGTTTGTTAATGAAATTCAAGCAGACACAGATGCTTAAATTTCTAATTAATATAGCCTATGCCTATCCACCCCCCACTTTTTTTTATATTATGATATAGTTTATATGGGAATAATGCAGTATAAAAAGTGGATCCGCGCTGGGACGGAAGGATTCGAACCTCCGAATAGCGGGACCAAAACCCGTTGCCTTACCACTTGGCCACGCCCCATTTCGATTGCTAATCGACACTAAGAAACAATAATATTGTTATTGGTTGTTTGTCAACTACAGCCCAAATAAATATCTAAATATATATCTAGATATAGAATCTATCTATAGAATATAGATCTTCTATATCTATAGAATAATAGAATAGACCGGTACTAGGATTTTGATACATATAGATACAGAATTCAACTTAATTTATTGATCATTACATAGAATTCAATTAAGATATTGTATGAAAGTATGATTTCTTCTATTCTCCTTTGAGAATTGGAGAATTTTTGGTTGGATGGATTCAAAGAAAAGAAGGATTTTTGTCTATCTTACCTTACTTTCTTTTTCCTTATATCAAAAAGGCAACCAAAATGCAATTATCTCCAAGAACAAAATGTCTGTTATGCTTAATATCGTTAGTTTGATCTGTATTTGTATTAATTCGCCCCTTTATTCGAGTAGTTTTTTCTTCGGCAAATTGCCTGAAGCCTATGCTTTTTTGAATCCAATCGTAGATGTTATGCCAGTCATACCTCTGTTTTTTTTTCTCTTAGCTTTTGTTTGGCAGGCTGCTGTAAGTTTTCGATAAGATCCTAAATAATAATATCCTAGAAAATGCATGATTTCCTCGAGAAAAAATTCTAACAATTGATAAAATAAAATCAGATAAGTTTTATAGTATAAATCCCTGATTCATACATTGAAATTCGTGGATAGTCGACATAAATCAGGCTTACCCCCATTTCCTCGTTTTTGAGCCTTCCAGCCATCCAGTCAAAGACCCTAACCCTATTAGGGTCTCTCACAATATCTAAATTTGGATATAAACGCAATTTTTTAATGAAAAACAAATGCATTTGTGACAATACATTTCTAGAAAAAACCTCATTTCTTGGTATCAAAATAGGATATGTGGTAGAAAAATGGAAGATCTATTTTCTTTTTTTTTCTAAAAAATCATCTTGGAGATTGTGTAATGCTTACTCTGAAACTCTTCGTTTATACCGTAGTGATATTTTTTGTTTCTCTCTTCATCTTTGGATTCCTATCTAATGATCCGGGGCGTAATCCTGGACGTGAAGAATAAAATACAAAAGGTTTCCTTGGTTAATTTTCAAATTTTCTTAGGATTTTATCTATTCACACGTTTCACTAAGATTTTCAAAATTTGAAAAAAAAAGAAATCAAAAATAATATAAATAAATTAAAGTTATATAAATAAATAAAGTCATCAACGGAAACGGAAAGAGAGGGATTCGAACCCTCGGTACGAATAACTCGTACAACGGATTAGCAATCCGACGCTTTAGTCCACTCAGCCATCTCTCCCGATTGAAAAAGAGAATTACTACATTACACATAATCTAAAGAGTTTTTTTTATCTCTTTTCTTTCTCTATTCTATTATTTCTATATAGAGAGATCCACGAATCAGGAATTTCCTTTATCTAATATCTAAAAGATGGACTCGACCGCGCCAACAATCGAACTAAAAAAAATAACCAAGACCTCTTTGTGTTGATTTTGTTCGAAAGGCCCTTCTTATTCTCACGGCCCGGCCTGGTCAGTACCTAGCCGGGCTCTTTTTTTTTGTTCCAACAAATTAGAATTATAGATAAATAATGATTTATCTGATTTGAAAGCAAAAAGGACTTTTTATTATTTTATTATATATATTATAATTATATTCAATTGAATATAAAATATTCAAGCAACGACAATAAAGAAGAAATACTATTTACATTCTTTTCTTGTTATACTTATTCTATTTTACCCGAACTAAAAAAGAAACTATCAATTCTTCCACAATACATTTTTTCCGTTATGATTTTAGTGTTTTTTTGATCCGTATCTAACTTCTTCAGCAAAAGAGAAAACTTTATTTATTTAACTTTAATTTCAATTTTGAATTAAATTTCAATAAATATTTAAATAAATAATGAAATGGAGCCTCTTTTCCAAATCTCATTAAATTTGAATCTACTCGTGAAAAAGTCCAGCACTCTACATTTTGACAATTCTTTGATAATCCTATCTTGATCATGCTCAATTATCTTGCTAGACAAAAGGTCCATTTGTATACAATAATCATATTGTAGCGGGTATAGTTTAGTGGTAAAAGTGCGATTCGTTCTATTAACCCCTAATAGTTAAAGGGTCTTTCGGTTTTATTCATATTCCGATCAAAAACTTTATTTCTTAAAAGGGTTTAATCCTTTACCTCTCAATAAGAAATTCGAGAAAAAAATACGGATTCTCGTGATTTGTATCCATGAATCACTTATAAATTAAATTGAAAAGTTGGATTATGAAATTGCGAAACATAATTTTTGAATTGGACCAAGACTTACAATTGAATAAGTATGAGTAAAAGATCCATGGCTAAAGATAAAAGATCGATTTCTAATCGTAACTAAATCCTCCATTTTTTCTTTCTAAAAAAAGAAATTGGAGCAAAATAGCTATTCAGCGATGACTTTGGTTTACTAGAGACATCGGCGTATTGTTTTAGCTCGGTGGAAAAAAATCCTTTTCCTTAGGATCCTATGAAATAGAAATAGAGAACGAAGTAACTAGAAAGATTGTCAAAATCACCTTCTCCTAGAAGGATCATCTAGAAAGCAATTCATTTTTTTGTATTCAAATAAAAAGCTGACGTAGGTGTTATGGGTATAATTTTGTTCATTTTGTTCACATCTTAGATCTAAGAATTTACTCTCCTTCCATAAAGGAGCCGAATGAAACCAAAGTTTCATGTTCGGTTTTGAATTAGAGACGTTCAAAGCACTGAATCGACGTCGACTATAACCCCTAGCCTTCCAAGCTAACGATGCGGGTTCGATTCCCGCTACCCGCTTTTTCTTTTTTTCTAAATATTCTATTAGAATTCTATTCTAAAATATAGATAATATATTTTATTATGATTTGAGATTTCATTACGGTTAGTGAATCATTGAATATACAATTCCAAAAATGATTTCACGTATAATCCGACTTTTTTGTTTTCAACTCAAGAAAAATCAAAATACGAAAAAATAAGAATGAGCGGCGTCCATTGTC